TTCTCGATATAACAATAATGTAATCACGCTCTGTAGGATTTGAACCTACGACATCGGGTTTTGGAGACCCGCGTTCTACCGAACTGAACTAAGAGCGCTTTTTTTTTTTTCATAAAAAATTTATTTTATGTGATGCTAATACATCTTGCATGCATATACTAACTCAATAGCAATCGTTATCCATAGTGAACTATGGATAACGATTGCTATTGAGTTAGTATGTCCAATTTGAATCCGTCTCAATTTATCTATTTTTACTGCTCATATGATAACTAATAGTATGGGATAGGGATGACAGGATTTGAACCTGTGACATTTTGTACCCAAAACAAACGCGCTACCAAGCTGCGCTACATCCCTTTCTTTGGGTTTCCAATTTCATTCTAAAGAATCTTTGTCTTGTTTTCCACATTTTTTTCGTTATATATATATAATATCCTTCTATTTTTTTCTTTTTTTTTTTACTTTCTCATATCCTATCCTATAAAATAATATCGAACTATATGTAATTATGTATTACAAATTAATTATATTACAAATTATTCTATTTCTATATTCTATAGAATCCAAATATTTAATTAAATTAAAGAGAATATATAGATATAGAGTAGAGTATAATAATAATAACTAAAGAATATAAAAAAAAAGAATATATATAAAGAATCTAAATATCAAAAATTTTTTGAAATATGAAAAATAGAATAAGAAAAAATATTCTTATTATTTCTATATTATCTATATTATAATAATAACATTCATAATTTCAAAAAATTCATTATATTATAGAATAGAATAATATAGTTAAAATAATATTATTAATAATATATAGAATTAAATTAAATAAAAAAAATATCTAATCTAATGAATGAATCGTTATACAATTCAAATTGAATTCGGATTTCCCCCGACAAATGCAAGTGATTATTAATAAAATAATCATTTGATTATATTCCTATATGTAATGTAATTATGTATTACAAATTACAAGAAAAAAAAAACGAAGGAGGATTTGAAATGCGAGATCTAAAAACATATCTCTCTGTGGCACCGGTGGCAAGTACTCTATGGTTCGCGGTTTTAGCAGGTCTCTTGATAGAAATCAATCGTTTATTCCCGGATGCATTGATATTCCCCTTTTTTTCATTCTAGTTATTGTTATTGGCACTGGAAGGTGTGACGAAGATTAGAGATCAAATCAAATATCTGTGATTAATTACTTCTTTTTTTTTTTCGAATTAGAATAAGTTGGAAAGAAAGAGAAAGATGGATTTGGCCTCAGTGAAACTCGGAATTTTTGCCAGGTTTCAATGGAATTGAATTATTTATTCAATTCCATTGCTATTTATAATAGAGTGAGACCACAAATGGAATTGGAATACTAGGGCGGGGGCAATAATATCATAGAAAATACTTAACTTCAATGAAAAATGAAATACTGTACTGCGATTCGAAATATAGTTCGAAATCATTTTATTACTGAATTTTTATTGTACTATAAAAAATAAATTGGAACAAAATAACAAAATATTTGATAATTTGATTTTGAATTATCAACTTATACTTTTTTTCGTTCCTTTTTTATTCTTCGCTTCAAATCCGAAAATCGAAGAGTTAAGTGAATCAAAAAACCAAAGGAGGTTCATGGCCAAGGGTAAAGATATCCGAATTACAGTTATTTTGGAATGTACCAATTGTGATAAAAAGAGTGTTAATAAGGAATCAAGGGGGATTTCTAGATATATTACTCAAAAGAATCGACACAATACGCCTAGTCGATTGGAATTGAGAAAATTCTGTCCCTTTTGTTGCAAACATACGATTCACGCAGAGATAAAGAAATAGAGAAAATGGATCGCTTGTGTGTTACCCTTACAGATGAAAAATAATTTTTCAGTATAGAAGGAAGATATATTCTAAAAATTATATTTTAAATTAAAATATATATATTATTTATTAATTTAATTAAATATATATAAAAATATCAATTTTTATAGCATATATATAACAAACATATTAACAAAAATATATAAAAAAATTAAGAATATAAATCAATTTTTATAAGAAATGGGATTTTCGGTATAGGAATAAAAAAACCATGGATAAATCTAAGCGACTCTTTCTTAAATCTAAGCAATCTTTTCGTAGGAGTTTGTCCCCGATCCAATCGGGGGATCGAATTGATTATAAAAACATGAGTTTACTTTATCGATTCATTAGTCAACAAGGAAAAATATTATCTCGACGCGTGAATAGATTGACCTTAAAACAACAACGATTAATTACGATTGCTATAAAACAAGCTCGTATTTTATCTTTGTTACCTTTTGTAAATTCATTACCTTTTGTTAATAATGAAAAAAAAAAATTTGAAAAAAGCGAGTCGACCACTAGAACTACTCCGACTGTTCTTAAAAAAAAAAAAAAATAGAGTTACTCTTCAATTGAATTCAATTTGGAATCTAAACTCAATGACAATGTGGATTGATATTTTGTTCGAAAACTACGACAATCCAATTGGGGTTGTTGCGGGGTAAGAAAAAAGAGAATAGGTAAAGAAGAATAAATCTTTTTTTTTTTTTTTTGAGCGCGGTTGTTTATTTATTTTGATGACTTTGTCATATGAATTCTATTTTATCATACAAATCGCTTCTATTCTACCACCTTCCCGGAGTTGAGTCTCCGGGGAATTTTTAGTTTTTTATGAGATCGTTGGCAATCATAAAAAGACAATTCCCCTTTAATATAGCTATTTGTGCAACTATTTTACGATTAAGAAGTAATTGCCTCTTGTACATATTAGACATTAATTTACTATAAATATAGTATATTTGTTTATTCTGGCCAATTATTGCATTTATTCGACTGATCCACAAACTGCGAAAATCCCTTTTTTTCCTATCTCTATCCCGATTAGCGGAAACCAAAGCTTTTATTTTCTGTTGTGACATAGTTCGAGTAAGTTTTGAATGAGCTCCGCGAAAGCTTGATGTAAATAAACGAATTTTTGTCCTTCGTTTTCGAGCGATATATCCTCGTTTAATTCTGGTCATTGAATAAATGAGACTTTGATGAATAACTATTTGATTTTCAGTTATTCTTTTATCCTTCCTAGTCTATTAATAACAAAAAGGGATTCTTCCAATGTATAAAATAATAATTCCAATGGCTTTTGCTACTATAACCTTCCCAACCACGATTTTTTTCTTTTTTCTAAGCATTTAACCTCGAAAGAATAAATAGTATTGATACTAGGTATTAAAAAAACCTAGTTAATTAAATAGAAATGGAGAAAGAAATGGTGGGTTCCATCGTTTCTATGATTACGTTTTAAACGGTGAGGTCCTCTCTATACACCGGAGCCCCTTCCTTCATTGAATCTTCATTTAATCAATGTTATTGTTAACTTGTACAGTTCACACTCATGGGCTCTACCCATGAAATATCTAGTAATAGGTCTTTCACAAAGAAATCTAGCTATACAGTAACGGTATTTAAGTATGAAGATTAGCTGGGTAGTTGACCCTCTTAGTCCGTTCTTGCAAAATTTAGGGCATAATTTTTCTTTATTTGAAATTTTTCCCGCTTAATGGATAACCATTTGTTACCAATGGGAAAGTCTTTTTCATCTTAATTTGAAAATTAAAGTGATTCGGTTTGCACCAATCGAAACCATAAATTTTATACACAATTCTTATTATATTAATAGAATAGATTCTTTTTTAGTCTATGATCTAAACAAACGAGTCGCACATACACCCTAGTACATGTTCCTCGGCGCTGAGGGCATCCCCGAAGAGCGGGAGATTTTGTGACATTTCGGATTGGCTGTCTTGTGTTTCTAATAAGTTGTTTTATAGTTGGCATGGTGAGTTATATATATAATGAGCTGGTTTAGATTTACCCTAACCCGAGAATTATGAAGTATTTAGATTCTATAAAATATCTTTGGTATGGGTTTACGTGGGTAAGGATTTAAAAAAGATAAACTCAGATCGTGTATTTATGAGGAATCCTTTGTCCTCATTTTTGATTCAAACAGAATCCGCTACCATATCCACAATTCCGTAGGCTTGGGCTTCTTCTGCTGACATAAAAAGATCCCTTTCCATGTCTTTGGATATCTGCCATGAAGGTTTGCCTGTTCTTTGTGCATAAATCTGTGTAATAGTTTCGCGCATTTTCAGTAATTCATTCGCTTCCAGCATACATTCTACTGTTTGTCCCTCCTGAAAAGAACTAGCAGGTTGATGGATCATTACCCTGATAATATAGAATATCACATTATAAGGGTTTCTCCTTATCTTGAATTGGATCATAGGCTAAGGGATGTAAACTAATGAAGATAAAATGTAAAGCCGTACAGGCAGGCATCTTGTTTCTGTTTTATATAGCATACGGCTCTACTAGCAAATATGAAATTCATTTTTATCTTCCCTCGAAGCGAAGAAATTGAAAATATACCGGGTCTATTAGACCCAGATCAGTAAATAATCCAAAAACCACCTTTCTTTTTTGTTTTAGAATATTTTTTATAGACTTTGATGATTCCGTTGCTCTCTTATTTCTATTTCGTCGAGTCTGTTATTCAGCAATCCCAAAGTTTCTTTTTTGAAATAATTAATATAATAAAAATTAAATATTTTTCAAAGTTTTATGGTGTAAAAACAAAAAAAGATTGTGACACTAAAAAAGGCCCCTGATAGATCAGATAAAATGGTAAATACCCCTTTTTCATACAACTCTTTCGATATATAATCTAATGGTTTTGAAAAAAAAAAAATTATTTTTGCATATCGAACTCGAAGTGCCATGCTTTTTTTACTTAATATTGGTGTAGGCATAGTCTTCTTTTTATCTAGAAATAAGAATCATTGGCGCCAAGCGTGAGGAAATGCTAGACGTTTGGTAATTTCTCCTCCTACCAAAAGAAGAGATGCCATTGAAGCGGCTAATCCTACGCATACTGTTTGTACTTCTGCTTCTACAAAATGCATAGCATCAAACATTGCCATTCCAGATATTACATCTCCGCCCGGAGAATTTATAAACAGATATAAATCTTTGGTCTTGTCCTCTAGACTGAGATATACCATGAGACCTACAAGTTGATTCGATATTTCACTGTTTACCTCTTGACCTAAAAAAAGTAGTCTTTCTTGAAAAAGTCGATTATATAAGTCAATCCAAGATGCATCCTCATCTCCAGGAACTACAAATGGTACCTTTGGAACACCAACTGGCATAAAATGGAAAAGGATGCAGTTCTCTATCTTACTTTGCTTTGGTGTGAGAACGTGAGAAAGAATGAATTTATTTTGTTTGCTAAAAATCATTAGTAGCAGCATTTATAAGAGCGGAAATTAGGGGTAGGCCCTTTCCATAAGATCCGGTAACCAGACATGAAGAGGAAATTGGAATGAATAAAGGAAAGTTTGGACGAATAGGTCGTTCTTGAATATGTCTGCATTCACTGATAAAAACACCCATATAGAATAGAAACACTCATATAAAATAAAGTAACCCCCCACCACCATTGCGTATTGTTACTTATCGGGTATAGAATAGATCTGCTTCTTTTTGTTCCTACGAATGAATATAATTGTTCCATGTTCCATTATTACTAAAAAACTAGAACAAATATGAATTCTTTATGCGAGATTATGCGAGATAATTTACTGAAAGGGGAGGGTCCGTAGTATAGTTTTTATAGTGCAATAAAGTTACATAGTGTCTATTTTTTTTTGATATAAGAGGTATTTTCATGGGTTTGCCTTGGTATCGTGTTCATACCGTTGTATTAAATGATCCCGGCCGTTTACTTTCTGTCCATATAATGCATACAGCTCTAGTTGCTGGTTGGGCCGGTTCGATGGCTCTATATGAATTAGCAGTTTTTGATCCCTCTGACCCTGTTCTTGACCCAATGTGGAGACAGGGTATGTTCGTTATACCCTTCATGACTCGTTTAGGAATAACCAATTCCTGGGGGGGTTGGAATATAACAGGAGGGACTATAACGAATCCAGGTATTTGGAGTTATGAAGGTGTGGCCGCGGCACATATTGTGTTTTCGGGCTTGTGCTTTTTGGCGGCTATCTGGCATTGGGTCTATTGGGATCTAGAAATCTTTTGTGATGAACGTACTGGAAAACCTTCGTTGGATTTGCCAAAAATCTTCGGAATTCATTTATTTCTTGCAGGGGTGGCTTGTTTTGGTTTTGGCGCATTTCATGTAACAGGATTGTTTGGTCCTGGAATATGGGTGTCCGATCCTTATGGACTAACAGGAAGGGTACAATCCGTAAATCCCGCATGGGGTGTGGAAGGTTTTGATCCCTTTGTTCCGGGGGGAATAGCCTCTCATCATATTGCAGCAGGTACATTAGGCATATTAGCGGGTCTTTTCCATCTTAGTGTGCGTCCACCTCAACGTCTATACAAAGGATTGCGTATGGGAAATATTGAAACCGTCCTTTCCAGTAGTATCGCTGCTGTCTTTTTTGCAGCTTTTGTTGTTGCTGGAACTATGTGGTATGGTTCAGCAACTACCCCGATTGAATTATTTGGTCCCACTCGTTATCAATGGGATCAGGGATACTTCCAGCAAGAAATATATCGAAGAGTTGGTGCTGGGCTAGCCGAAAATCAAAATTTATCAGAAGCTTGGTCTAAAATTCCTGAAAAATTAGCTTTTTATGATTACATCGGGAATAATCCGGCAAAAGGGGGGTTGTTTAGAGCAGGCTCAATGGACAATGGCGATGGAATAGCCGTCGGTTGGTTAGGACATCCTATCTTTAGAGACAAAGAGGGGCGTGAACTTTTTGTACGTCGTATGCCTACTTTTTTTGAAACATTTCCGGTTGTTTTGGTAGATGGAGACGGAATTGTTAGAGCTGATGTTCCTTTTCGAAGGGCAGAGTCGAAGTATAGTGTCGAACAAGTAGGTGTAACTGTTGAATTCTATGGCGGCGAACTCAATGGAATCAGTTATAGTGATCCTGCTACTGTGAAAAAATATGCTAGACGTGCTCAATTGGGTGAAATTTTTGAATTAGATCGTGCTACTTTAAAATCAGATGGTGTTTTTCGTAGCAGTCCAAGGGGTTGGTTTACTTTTGGACATGCTTCGTTTGCTCTGCTCTTCTTTTTCGGGCACATTTGGCATGGTGCTAGAACCTTGTTCAGAGATGTTTTTGCTGGTATCGATCCAGATTTGGATGCTCAAGTAGAATTTGGAGCATTCCAAAAACTTGGAGATCCAAGCACAAAAAGACAGGCAGTCTGATAGAAAGAACATTCGTTTGTTCCTTTTCGATTCGACTTTTTTTTGTTATGATATTGATATAGAGAACTCAAGAAATCTTGATTTTAATCATTGCATTTTGTTTTCCTCTTGTTCTTTCTCTTTCTTTATCCAGGAGATAATCCTCCCAAAACAGGTATGAAAGCTATAATTGTAAACCACGATCAAATCTATGGAAGCATTGGTTTATACATTCCTCTTAGTCTCGACTTTAGGAATCATTTTTTTCGCTATCTTTTTTCGAGAACCCCCTATAGTTCCAACTAAAAAGGTGAAATGATTTTTCATTATCTCAATTGAAGCAATGAGCCTCCAATATTGTTATATTGGGGGCTCATTACTTCAACTAGTCCCCATGTTCTTCGAATGGATCTCGTAGTTGTTGAGAGGGTTGCCCAAAAGCAGTATATAAGGCATACCCAGTAAAACTTACAATTAAACCAGATATAGAGATGGCAATTAGGGTTGCTGTTTCCATTATTATATAATATCAAGACCAAAATGGATCTAGATCTATAGGGTAAGATCCTTTATTTACAGCGGAATGGTATACAAAGTCAACAGATCTCAATGAATAAAAAGTAGGATTTATGGCTACACAAACCGTTGAGGGTAGTTCTAGATCTGGTCCAAGACGAACTTTTGTAGGGGATTTATTGAAACCATTGAATTCAGAATATGGTAAAGTAGCTCCAGGATGGGGAACTACTCCTTTCATGGGTGTTGCAATGGCTCTATTTGCGGTATTTCTCTCTATTATTTTAGAGATTTATAATTCGTCCATTTTACTGGACCAAATTGCTAAGAATTAGATTCACAAGAACCGACTCACTAGTTTTTTTTTGACGAGAAAGTAAAGTTTTGCATTTAAGTCTTTGATTTTTAGCCCATTCTATTTGGATTTGGTAGTTCGACCGTGAAACTTCTTTGTTTCTGTATTTCCGGAATATGAGTGTGTGACTTGTTATAATGGATCCTATTGATAATACAGAACATAAAATGGATCCGTCATCTTGATAGAGATGGCTTTACCCCGTCAGATATTTATTCTAGTATCTGGAACACGGAATATAGAAAATAGATTCTGAAGTATTAGAACTATGATTCATACTTAATATTTCTATTTAAACCTCGCAACCGGACTAAAAAAATTTAAAGTAAAGAGTTAGAAGAATAAATTTAGAAAAATAAATTGAACGATTTTTATTCTTTTAAACTGCCCCCGCTTATATTTATTTTGATCAAAGGGCAAACGTTTCTTTGGATTTTTTTCATAATATCTATTCATTGTCATTGAATAAGTGATGATCCAGCAGTTCTTACTCAGGGAATTTTTGGACTTCGATAAAAGGTTTTTTTGAAAATCATCGTGGTTCTGGTATGAATCTGAGGTTTTTCAATTGATTCATAGGGTCTTAACAAGAAAATTCCTATCAATAACGATAATAATAAAAAAACAACAGTAAAATAAAATCAATCGCATTACATACACAAATAAAAATAAACAAAATGAAGTAAATAATAGAATATTCAAGAGGCCTGGAAGGATCAAGAGAAAAGACGAGTGAGCCGACTTGAGATTTTGGCATTATAACTAAAAAGAAAAGCTTTCGGATTTCTATTTTTTTCTTATCTTCAAAGAAGATTGGAATATTAGGATTAAGTTAATAAGTTTAAAACTTACACATATCCGTTTTAAAAATAACCAATATTTTAGTATTTTTGTTTGAGCCGTACGAGATGAAATTCTCATATACGGTTCTCAGGGGGGTCCCTTGGTTTACCTATCTCAATAAAGTCTATGATTGGTTCGAAGAACGTCTTGAGATTCAGGCGATTGCCGATGATATAACTAGTAAATACGTTCCTCCTCATGTCAATATATTTTATTGTTTAGGAGGAATTACACTTACTTGTTTTTTAGTCCAAGTAGCCACGGGGTTTGCTATGACTTTTTATTATCGTCCGACCGTTACAGAGGCTTTTGCCTCTGTTCAATATATAATGACTGAGGCTAACTTTGGTTGGTTAATCCGATCAGTTCATCGATGGTCGGCAAGTATGATGGTCTTAATGATGATCTTGCACGTATTTCGCGTGTATCTCACAGGTGGTTTTAAAAAACCTCGCGAATTAACTTGGGTTACGGGTGTAGTTTTGGGTGTATTGACTGCATCCTTTGGTGTAACTGGTTATTCCTTACCGTGGGACCAAATAGGTTATTGGGCAGTCAAAATTGTAACAGGTGTACCCGACGCTATTCCTGTAATAGGATCGTCGGTGGTAGAGTTATTGCGCGGAAGCGCTAGTGTGGGGCAATCTACCTTGACTCGTTTTTATAGTTTACATACTTTTGTATTACCTCTTCTTACTGCCGTATTCATGTTAATGCACTTTCCAATGATACGTAAGCAAGGCATTTCAGGTCCTTTATAGACAATAAGGATCATAGATATTTTTAATCAATCATGTATCATTTTGGGGAGGAGCGATAGTATTTCATTGCTACAAATATGGATTATTTTGTTTTTTAAATAAGACATGTATTTGGATATTTCCCTTCAACTTAACAAAAGAAATTGGATTATTTATTTGACATACATGAATAATTGAAGGGAACTCTCCGAAAAAAGAATGGATTATGGGAGTGTGTGACTTGAACTATTGATTGGGCCGTGCAGATATATGACTTTA